AGGGTACAGATATCTAAAGCCTCTATTTTTCCAAATTTGTTCAGACCTATTGTGGAGACTAAAGAGCAAAAACAAGTTTGTATCCATTTTTATGGATAGTGTATCCATTTTTATTGATATTATTAGTGATATTAGTGAGGTAGCAGTTACAAAAGGGCGAATTAAACAGATTCAATTTTGTCTTACAAAATGGAAGAGGCAATATACTCTGATAAGGAAGATTCAGAGGAAGATAAGTACGATTCAGAGGAAGATAAGTACGATTCAGAGGAAGATAAGTACGATTCAGAGGAAGTATTGGCATAAGTTTTTTCTGCCCCATGGCCTGATTCCTCTTCCTCCAAAAAATAAGCCACCATTGAGATCGACACAGCTGAGATCGGAAAATCTTCGGGAGTTCCTCTCTGCAATCTTTTTCCTTCTTCTTGTGGCTGGAAGTCTCGTTGTGGGACATCTTTTCTTTGTTTTCTCGATCGCTAGTGAGTTACAGACAGAGTTCAAAACAGTCAAATCTTTGATAATGGAATCATCTATGCTTGAGATTGAGGTGGGAAAACTTTTGGATAGGTATCCTCTATCTGAATCGAATTCGTTCGGGTTGTTCAGGTTAACTAATCTCTTTCTAGGTGCTCTGCAAAAGATGTTCTTGCGTAATGCTGATGGAATACGCTTTAATAAGAAGAAAAATTGGAAGAAAAAGCTCGTCGAGATCATCGATCTCATAAGTATGCCCTTCGATCCACTCGCTTTTTCGATAAATACGAGATATCTAAGTCATACAAGTAAAGAGATCTATTCAGTGCTAAGAAAAAGGAGCGGGTATTGGATTGATGAAACGATAGAAGACTGGGCCGCAAACAGTGATTGGGTTGAGGATGAAGAAAGAGAAGTCTTGATTCAGTTCTCCACCTTAACGCCAGAAAAAAGGATTGATCGAATTTTATGGAGTCTGACTCAGAGTGATCATTTCTCAAAGAATGACTTTGATTCTCCAATGATAGAACAACCGGGAGAAATTTACTTAGGAAACTTAATTGACCTTCATAACAAGGATCTACTAAATTATGAGTTCGATACATCCTCTTTAGCAGAAAGACGGCTATTCCTTGCTCATTATCAGACAATCACTTATGCACAAACCCCGTCTGGGGCTAATAGTGTTCGTGTCCCATCTGATCTACAACCCTTTTCGCTCCGCTTAGCTGTAACCCCCTCTCGGGGTATTTTAGTGATAGGTTCTATAGGAATTGGACGATCCTATTTGGTCAAATACCTAACGAAAAACTCCTATCTTCCTTTCATTACGATATTTCTGGACAAGTTCCGGGATACAGTTTTGCGTTTTGCTGATGATGATGATGATGATGATGATGACAGTGATGCCAGTGATGATGAGATCGAGATTTTTATTGATGCTCGTGACCCTATTGAGGCTATTAATCAAGATATTCATGTTTTTGACGATATGGATATTGATTTGGATCCTAAGATCTATAGTTTTGAGGAGAGAGATGCTCATGACGATAAGATTAATATGGAGCTGGAACAGCTAACTAGGATGGATGCGCTAACTGAGGAGATTTACACGGTGGGGCACGTAGCCCAATTTTATATCAGCCTTCAAATCGAATTAACAAAAGCAATCTCTCCTTGCATAATATGGATTCCAAACATTCATGAGCTGCATTTTAGGGATTCGGGTTCCTTCTCCCTCGAGCTATTAGTGAACCTTCTCTCCTGGGATTGTGAAAGATCTTCCACTGGAAATAGTCTTGTTATTGCTTCGACCCATTTTCCCCAATTCGTGGATCCCTCTCTAATAGCTCCGCAAAGATTAGATACGTGCATTAAGGTACGAAGGCCTCTTATTCCACAACAACGAAAGCACTTTTTAACTCTTTCATATACTAGGGGATTTCGCTTGGAAAAAAAAGCGTTCCAGGCTAATGGATTCGCGGCCATAACCATGGGTTCCAATGCACAAGATCTTATAGCACTTACCAATGAGGCCCTATCGATTAGTATTTCACATGGGAAATCAATTATAGACGAAAATACAATTAGATTCGCTCGTCATAGACAAACTTGGGATTTGCGAGCCCATGTAATACCGGTTCAGAATTCTCGGCTCCTTTTCTATCAGATAGGAAGGGCTGTCGCACAAAATTTACTTCTAAATAATTGCCCCATAGATCCGATATCTATCTATTTGCAGAAGACATTCTGTAACGAAGGGGATTTTTATTTGTACAGCTCGTACGTCGAACTTGGAATGAGCACGAAGAAATTAACGATACTTCTTTATCTTTTGAATTGTTCTGCCGGATCGGTCGCTCAAGATCTTTGGTCTCCACCCGAACCAGAGGAAAACAATAGGATCGCTTATGGTAGACTCGTTGAGAATGATTTTGATCTAGTTCATGGCCTATTAGAAATAGAAGGCATTCTAGAGGGATTCTCACGGACAGATCTAGAGGGATGCTCACGGACAGAAAAAGAT